GTTCGGTGCCCAAGTTGTCAAGATCAGTGAGTATGTCCTTCAGACTCTGGACCGAATAGTCACCCCCTCTCGGGTTTTTGATAAACGGAGCCCCCCCGGGGGTCCGACGTTCTCCATACGCCGTACAATCTGACTCCTCAGCTCAAAGAGAGTTTCAGCTTTCTCGAAGAGGAGGTCCATGGAGGGAAGATTTTGCCCTTTCCTTTGTACGACATAAGAACTTGAGAATACACCCGGGACCACCGACCCGCTCCTCCGGGGGCTCTCGGTTTTCCCGAGTTTCGTGGGCTTCCTCGGCCGGAATCAAGAAGCTTTCTTTTCTTCTTCGGTCAGTGTCCCTACCTCGCTTTCCTGCTCCCCCTATCACTTCAATAAAGCAGAAGCAAGCAGAACTTCCCTGCCGGAAGGTCTCTTTTCTGGAGAAGCTTGGAATCATTCAATCTATCTTGAATACCGGAATAAGACGGGACTCCCCCAATACGGGGTTGGGGACGGATTTCCGGGGTTTTTTTAGTGTGACTAAAGGGCACTGTTCCAGGCAAGGAAGAAAGGAGGAGAAGTGAGTTCAATTCTCTTTCTTTCTGTTTTCCGCAACCAAACTCTTCTCGTGAACTTTTCCCTTAGCAAGAGAGGGGATTCCCACTGGTCCTTCTTACTTGAGTGACTAAGCACTTGCTTACTACTTGCACGGAGGCCTACTACGCTCGCTCTCTCAACTGAAGCCATTTCCATTCCTCCTTCCCCGGGGCCAAAAAAGGAGAATGGAAAAATCGGGGGGGGAGCCCTGCCCACCCTGTTAAGGAGAACTCGCCCGAAGAGATTCATTCTACTTTCCCGACGTTCCTTCCATCTTTTCCGTCTCCAGGGATCCGTCGTTGGGAAGTCAACGGAATCCGTGACTCGAAGCTGGCGAATTGTCTGATCACTTCCTTTTATGAACGAGAAACGGGGATTGGCCTTCCCCTCTTCCTTTTGTTTGTGGATCGACGTTTTGGAGAAGGAATCTCCAAACCATACGATCCTGATTTCCAAGCCTACCCAGTCCCCAAAAGGATCCTCCCCTTCAATCCACCCCTGTTGCCGATCATGAAAAAAGATCTTCCTTCTTTCTCCGGAAGCGAGAGCCTTTCAAACTTGATCCTCCATCGCCTGTCTCCATCAAAAAAGTGACATTGCTTTTTCTGGGGGAATGTCTGGAGACTGCTTGCTGCTGCTTTCCCTTCCGCGGCAAAGATTATATTAAGGGAAGCTTTGGTTTTTTGAAAGTCCACATTAGTCACTAATCTGGCTTTCAGCCTAGTTGGTGGCTAAAGGGGTAGACTTTGTCAAAGTAAACCCTCCCAGTCAACCTGATGTATGGAACACGGTCCCAATCGTCCACGGCAAACATTTCAAGTCAGAAAGTCTCGACTTCAAGTCGGCAAACCTGTGACACGTGTCACCTTGCTAGGCCTGAAAGGCCCATTATTTGTCAATTCTGTCACTAAGAAGAGTGCTTGAAGCACATCATCAAGGTCCGCTGCGGATCTTTCTAGAAGAACAGTAGTGGTTCCTAAGCAGGATAGGTTTTGCCACATGGCAGTATGCGTGCCCTTTCAGGGCTAACCACCTCAAAACAGAAGTGGATCCCAACAGCAAACGATTGGCTTCAAGCCTATAACTGCACCAAGAAGTTTAGACAACTAATTGGAGGCCCGCATCTCAAGGCTTGCTTTTGGGGACAGGATCTCGGTGTGCCCTATAGGAACGAGAGCTTCCACTCATCTCATCAGGCCTTGCCACACCCTTGCCCTTAGCATCATGGACCTTGGGTGTCTCCTTGGCTTGAGGAATCCTCATCCGACGAAGCAGCAACAGACACCGGAGAATCCATGTTTCATCCGCCATTGAAGCACTCAAAGCGAGCCAAGACAAGGACCTAGGTTCGAAGACCTAGACCTCAGCCTATTAGCACCCTAGCCAGGTGGACGCCGTTTTGGGCTACTTTTTTGACACTTTTTCATCAAACCGGATTTTCCACTCCGATTTCACCCACTTTTTGATCCGGTTTGGCCTACTTTCTTTTTGGAAACCTTAAGCGTGACAGGCAGTCAAGCATGGTTCGAAGGTTCTTTTTTGTCCATTCACCAACCTTGAAATGAGAAATTTGACCTACCCGAGGAATCAGTCCCAGAGGAATCTACGTCCTAATCTTCAGAGTTTCAGACGTCGAACCAACATCTCCGGTTTCTTTTTAGCCAATGGATCCTGCCGTTTCTAACGAATCAACAACGCCCCTTTCTTTCGAATCCATCCCCTTTCTCTCAACGAAACAAGATATACCGATGCCACTGAACCCGATCCCTCCGAATCTGCTGCACCCGAAGCTGCATTTACCGAAGCCTCCGTGTCCCTCCTTTCTTCTGTTCCTTAGAATGAGTCGATGAAGTCCCCTCGGTAGCATATCTCAGTCTCATGAGTGTTCCATCTTCCCCTTGTGGAATCCCTTCTTTCACTTCAGGGATGCCCGATTTCCCTTTCTGCGAGAGCTCTTTCTTTGACAGTTATAGAAGCCTTCCCGCATCAAAAGTACACCACACACATTAGTGGCCAGCATCCTGTCATGGATGACCTTTCTAGAGTCCCCCACCAGTTGTACTATACTAGGGGATCACTAAGCTCTTTGCGGGCAGCCAATAGCGTGTGAATGAAAATCCTCGTGCTTCGGGAGGAGAGCCATCACGGCCGTGTTCAGCTCTTTCTTTCACTACCAGATCCCGAACCCGAGGGAGCATCTCTGCCATTTTTGTCTGGAGTTCTATGCTATGGACTTCTTCGGAACTGCTGGTCTCCTTCTGACTCAGTGCCTATGGGATGAGGTGGTTCCGGGATGCCTGACTCCGAGCTCGGTTTATCTACATCATAGACCTTCTGGCGCTTTGCCTTCGATGTCCTGCGCTACCTTTCAGGGCATTGACCAAAACTCCTCTTCGAGTTCCCGCCTGGAGATCTCAGAAGTGAGGTGCTGTGAAGCCCAAAGCCACCTTGGAGTCAATCAGTCCCCTCTCCTGCCTTGCATGGGCTTGTTGTGCTTTGGCCCTTCTTTCTGTGGGCTTTCATCGAGGAAAGCAGGCTTGATAGGCCCATTTAGGACTTTCTTTGATGGTTCATGTAGGCTTGGGTCTTTCATTCGGGCCCTCTTGGGGCACCCTGTGGGCCAATGCGTATAAGCTTGGGCTTTCTTAACGTGGCTCATTTGACGACTCAGTACATGGATGTCACGAGTCTATTGGCATAGAATATGGAATCTTTTCTACGTCAGCTGGTTGTGCAAAGTTTGTTTGTTCATACAGGCAGTGTGATTTTGGGATCTTTTGTTTGCTCCGCAAGGTAGCCAGAGCCAGCCAGTTTTTCATTAAACAGGCATGATAGTCTTCAACTGCAGAAAAGTAGTGCGGAGAACTAGTCAGAATTGTGCCTGCCATCCAATTCGTGACGCATGGCGAGATTCTTCTACATTCTATATCTATAATATGTTCATTCATACCAATATACCTGCTAAAACAAACCAACAAATTCTCAACTTCGGTCATCAATCCTGCAACAAAAAATTCCTCTCCGCCCTCTGCTCGGCAACGCAATTCCCATGCTCACAGCCAGTTAGAGCAAAAAAATCCACCCCCGTCTTTCTCTTCAAACTCACCTCACTCTCGTCAATGTCCTTCAAAAATCCTAGCGTGACGTGGATGATCCGCCGAATCCATTGCTGACTTCACCACGATCGATTAGGTGAAACGGTTCTGCAAAGTTTGTTTGTTCATACAGGCAGCGTGGTTATAGTACTCAGATTGTGCCAGCCATGCAATTCGTACTGCATTGGCGGAATTGCTCTACACTCTATAAATAGAGGCTCGATCAGCTTTTGTGCTCTACAAAAACAAAAAACATCAAAGAGTTTTCTACCAGTGTATATCGAGAAGCCATGGCCCTCCCTGCTCCAATTCCCCCCATTCCCCGGCAACTTGCTGAAATTCACGGTGAAATACAAAATGTAGAAAATGCTCTTCGAAATACTCGAAGAATGTTCAATGGTTTCTTGAGGCATCTTCGCTCCGTGAACCCGGCTGCTATTGAAGCCCGAATGGAAGCAAGCCGTCAAAGAATTCGGGAACTAGAAGAAAGACTCCAGGGACTACGCCAGAAGCAGCAGGCACTGATCGTGAGGGCAATCTGCCTTGGTGCCTGAGAAAACTCAAAGAGTCCGTCGACTCTTTTTAGTTTGAGAAGGTTTCAATTCAATAAGTGTCTGGAGACATTTGTTTTCATGTCTGGTGTTCTTTGTCTTTTTTTAGTGTAGATCTACTCCGGTGCCTACTGGAGATAGACTCCTATTTATGCTATAACTATCTTTTTTTGGTTTGATTTTGTATGTTTTCATGTAGAGTTCACCACCCTTTCGGAACTGATATTGAAATCCATCTCTCTCGTTCAAAGAAAAGAACTCTCTTTTTTTTTGCGCTAACGGAACTTCTATAACCGAAAAGGCGCTTCCCCAACTTTAGACTTCCATTGCTTCTGCCCATTACATCAAGAATTTGTTTAGGAAAGTCTTTCCCGGACGGATTTGCAATCTTTTATGCGCTCGCCTCCACGGCCTCAGGATTTTTTGACTCAGATTCCAGTCAATGCTTTTCTTGATCTCCTCAGCGGTGGGGTAGTTCCCGAAACAAAGCACTTTCAGGCAAGGACTCTTTTTCCACCCCGCCGAATCGAAACATCCCTGTCCAAGCCCCGCTATTCTCCCAGAGCCTCAGCCTTCTAGCTTGTCTTTGCCCGTGGCCTAGGAATCAACGGCTTTCACCAATTCATATCATCCCCATCTCATCTTCTTTGATTTGGCAGTGAAAGAAGGGGGTATGTTCTCCAGAAAAATGAGCTGTACTCGGATCGCATGTTGGAAGAAGTCCAGCGAGAGCTTACTGAATCAGGGCTTGCTTGACCTTCCCCAACGGAAGTCAGCATCCTAGTTTTGCGCTTTGACATTTGGTCCGAGAAAACCGCTCGGGTCCATTGGGTGTCTGAGGTTATGGAGTAAACGAGAGGAATTGGATCGCACAAAGAATCCCGCTTGGGGACCGGCGGGAAATGAGATGCTGCGGTATGGCCTTTGCTCCAACAACAAGTAGTTCTCTCAGGACGGACTACTGCTACTGACTCACTTTGACAACCTCTCTCCGCTTTTTCGCGAAATGCACGTTAGGGCTTCCTTTGTCGACGCATCGGCTTCTATTCTATCAAGGCTGGGAACGATCCTCCCTGGCACCTCGCTTTCCACCGATTCGGGGATTTCGGTTTCCCATCGACGCTCCCCTTCCCTTGGACTGATCAACGGAATCCGTCAACAAAAGGGTGCATTGGACCTCTGTCGGAGAAAGGCCGTTTGAATCGGCAAACAGGGGACGTCGTCCATCCCTTATACCCCTCTTGACCGGCCCCAGTGCAAGAGAAAAACCTTTGCTCCGTCTCTCCGCTGGGAGGGGATGGCATATGCCTACATCCGGGAGATGGTCACCATTCCCGTTTTTAGAATATTGCGGAGATATAAATGACGCTTTCTCGTTGGAGGCTGACTCTGGTCACTCCCTTGACTGTGACTCTGGACAAGGGTACCGGGACTTCGCTTCTGAATGAAGCCCAGATCGCGAATTGGACGGACTAAGGCAAATGACGGATCCCTGGTCTCGCTCAAAAGGGCAATACCGTCGGAACCCATGTTCGAATCCTCGGGGATTCTTCCCCCGCCTTCAGTCAAGGAAATGAACTGCCAGGCTCGACAGTCTCGACGCGTCCGGTACAGTGCGATAAAGACATGAACCTAGGCATTCGTATATTGATCAATCATGCGAAGAGTTTAGGCATGTAAAAACGACTCCGGCTATTTTGCAATTTCCTCTTGGACAGAAAGAAGACCGTCGTCCCTCTCCTCTGCCTTTGCATGTAATGCTGTCTCGGGGCAATGAATGGGGTGATCGAAGAGGATGGGACTGATCAACTTCAATCCGTCAAATATCCACAAACTGGAGGGCATTGGTACCTCTTCTTTGTTCCGCAAGAAGGAAGCCTGGCAACCAATGAAGGACTTCGCTTTTCACTGGCTATCCAAAGGTGAGGTAGTAATATGGCACTCGAGAAGGCCGCGTCGAATCGGCTCCCGCGAATCCAGACTTCTCAGGGAAGACTGATCTCCTTGCTCATCAATTCGAGGGTCCCAGGATCCTGCCAGAAAAGAGAAGATGGGCACGTTGTGGATTTTTCTGCGAGATCAGCCCGCCAAAGTGGAACTGGTCAAACAATTGATCCCCGGTCTCCCCCTATGCCTGGTCTCGCTATAGGACAATACCCTTCCCTGCTTGCATCTGGGAGACAGTCACTCTTTTCCTCGGTCAAAGCAGTCAACGGAATGGGGGGCAGAGTGGACCAACCAGCCTTGACGGACCAATCAAACGGGGGGATTTCGCTTCGTGAGACCCCCCTCTTTTCAAACAACAGAACACGACATAGGCTTTGTTTCTTTCCCCGGGTAGCAAAAGGTAGGCCCGCGTCAAATGCTTCAATTGGATGGGATCGGAGCTTTCCGCTTGCTTGGTAGAAAAAGGGCTCGGTAGGCGGGCTTGCATTTCTAGTTCTGGAAGAGTGGTCGATCCCAGTGGAATGGGCAGCGGACAGAGGGGAGCTTTCCCGCGGCTGAATTGAAACCTTCTGCATGACTATAATGGGCACTCATACTCTCATCTGCAGGAGACAGAACAGCGTGAAATAGGCTTTTTGGGGCATTGACTCACTGCATGGGGGAACTACGCAGAGGAAAGATGAGATACTAAAGAAAAGGATAGGCCGAGCAAGAAGGCAAACATGCTGGGTTGAGAAGCCCTAGCATTAGCCGGAAAGATCCAGACCTTGTTGGCATCCACTTTTCCTGTGGAGGCAACTATGACTTCTAATGATAGATCACGAGCTTCTTGCTCCCGCTGAGTGAGGCGTTGATACGGCAACGAGAGGTTATCCAGCCTTCAGTCAAGCAGCATATTCTGAAGCAGAAGCCTGGCTTTCACTTGCTCCCTCGAGCAGGCGGGAATACAAACTATAGTTTGAAAGGACGTACTCGTATCCAGGGCTCAAGTCCGCTGCAATTGCCCTATAGAGACGATTCAACCCAGCTCAAACAAGTGGAAAGGCAACTGGGAAGCTGACGCGAGCGCTCACGATAGATAGCTACATTTGAGGGGATACAATCGCCCAAGAAATTGCTGCAAGCAAGCCACCTCCTACTCACTGCTGGTCAAATGTAGATCCACAAGTGTTGCAACCGCCTATCGGAGTTCCCGAACGGTCATATGCAAGACGGGGTGCCCTAGTTCAACCACTTTCTTATAGCAATGTCGAAGTGACAAGCAGTTCCGGTGGATCACGCGTAGAGAGAGCGCTCAAAGCGAGGAGTGAGCTCATTCGAAAGGTTGCTCAACACTCTTGAACCCGCAGGGAACCGGGCCAAGCTGAACTGACAGTCCGTATATACTACCATCTTCCTTGAGTGGAGTTGCTACCCTATGGTTGAGTGCTTTGTTTCGCTGTGGTATCCGCGCAAGAGGGCTGATTCTTTGCAATTGCTATTGCTTAGGTCTCCGGGATTTGAAAGCTCAAGACTTGAGTATTTGCATGAAGCTGGTGACTAGGAATCGAATTCCTTTGATACTTCTCTCAAAGGCCTTTCTTTCTAGGAAAGATGCCCGTCTGATTCAGTCAAATTACCCGTTGGCGAATCATATGTAGGACAAGAATCTGTAGGCGAATCCTCTGGTGGGGAATCGTCTGTTGAAAAATCAGAAAATTCTTCTGTTTCAATGAATGATTTAGTGGATGAAACACTTTCTTTGGGTGCTGATTCCCCTCTTGCTCTTTTTGCGTCAGATTGAGCTTTTGGATGAAAGAGCCCAGGATTCTCACTCTACTTTAGTAGCAAGTCATGCCTAGCGATGAAGTCAGAGTCTCGGAGACAGGCTAGACTGGTAACCAACAAAATCCCATATTCAGAGACGACTTCGAAATGGCAAGCAGTAGCGAAGAGGAGCTCTGACTGCCGGTTCAGTCAAAACTGGATTGGTCGTTTCGGCGTCTGAAACGGCTGATTCTCCTCCAAACACTAGTGAGTATGGAGTACACTGAGTTGGAGTTCTGTATGTCATTCGGTCAGCCCATAGTGCTTCCGGAAATCTTTCATTCAATTACCATCTTTTTCCGACCCCACCCACCACCGGATCAAGGGACTGACTCGAGTCGAACCGAGCGAAGACTTTCCTTGTTGTCCGCCAGCCCCTGCTTCGACATCTTTGCGCACCGACCTGTCCCCGAGAAAGGCGCCGGAACCGTCAGCCTGTCCGCCCGACCCGCTTTCAGTGCTCCTTCCGAGGGAACCACTCCGTTCCTTCGTATCTGAGCTGTTAGTAGCAGGCTCTGAAGCTCGTGCAACACATTCTGGTGATAGAGTTCTTTTCTTTCTTTGACTCCTTGATCTCTATCCCTCCTCGTATGGTCCTACGCTACGTATTGAGGCCTTTCCTCTGTTTGCTTGGCTGCTTTTCGCGCTTTTTCAAAAAGAGCGCCGAAGCTAGCTTTGAAAGAAGAAGGGCTGGGCAGACGAGGTTGTTCTCAGTGAGTACCTTTCTAGGTCTGTTCGTTTGGAAGAACGAATCAAAGCTTGTTCCACTGATTTGATGCCCGGGGATCAATCCTTGCTATTTGTTCTATTCGATATGTTATCGAAAGAGAGCTATAGGCTGGCTTTCTCGCTTGCTTGCTGGCTTTCACACTCAGCTCTTCCGATTCCACCCTCTGCCCACCTTGACTCAAATCAATGATTTAGCTGAAGAATCAACACCTAGTTGAAATTGGAAAGGACGCTGCTTTCTTGGCCGAAGAAAGACGGAAACTCTGTGAGGCAGCGATATTATGTCCACGAGAAGGAGTGCGATGGTGCATTGTCTGCGCATATGGAGGCATTACCAGCTTGGTGGGAAGCGCTAATTCAAGGTCCGCCCCCCTTTAGTGATTGTGATAAAGAGCAAACCCGTCATGAAGTCCCGAAAGTCTGAAGTGAAGGATGACCTTCTATTTCCACTATCCCTGGGCCTATCTGTCTGTCTGGACACCGAGGCTCCCATTCCACTCTATCGCGCTTTCCTCGGTCCCTCGTCTCGTGAAGATTAGAAGAGCTAAACGCCCTCGTTTGATGGGATAACGCTTCGAGCTCTGGATGAGTGCTTTGAAGTAGCAAAAATCGCTTTTTAGCCTGTTCCGATCTCTCTTTCTAGTGCCAGTACCAGTTCATTCAAGTAGAGAATTTGACCTTCTGTCTGTAAGGTAGCGGTAGCAAAGGGGTGAACTGAATAGAAGTCCAAGCGAGAGCAGTTCCATCGGGAAAAGTCAGCTGGGCATAGGCAACGACTCCCCCGTCAGCTAGCAAGCCAGTCCAGTAAGCAAGCCCAAGTTGTTGCAGTTCTATCAGGAAAGGGAGGCTCAGTGCTTCAAGGGCTCAGAACCCAAGCAATCCGCGGGATACATTCATAGATCAACAGGTTCGGGTAGTCAAAAATAGGGCTTTGTTGTTATATGAATTGCGAGGAGGGATGGTTCGTCACTCCTTTCTCGGGTCTGCATCCGAGTTCTTGATTCCTCCCAAATGCAACTCGGACATCCCGGTTTCGAGCCCTGCCGGGTAGGCCGGAACAAGGGAAGGTCTCCGATTCTTTAGAGCCCTTTCCAGACCTCCTTGGAGTTCCTTCGGTTGGGTCAAAAATTGCCTTGGTAGTAGAGTTGCGTGAGGTAGGAGAGAAGGGATTTTTTCTTCATTCCGGTCTCAGCTCTACCACTGGCTCTATATCCAGTATTCCCTCCATTGGCTGACGGGCCAGGCCACCCTAAAGACCGCAAAGAACCCTCGAGGCCCCGGGGACAAGACCCTCTCGAAGCAGTCCCGACCCCCCAGCCGGTACAAGCATCCCCAAGATGTTTTAGCCATCCCCGGACCTCTGGAGGAATCGGAGCATAACTCGTCCTAGTCATCTCTGGCCCTTTCCCTGGGACGTTTGCTTTGAGTGCTTCAATTCGTCTTGGATTTGATCGGCCCTCTGCGGTGCGTGCGTTTGACGTCGCCATTTTCCAATTCTCCCCTTCTCCGCCGTAGAAGTACATCTGAAGAACAAGTCTTGATGTCTTTCTGTCTCGCCCCAGCAAAGGACACATCTGGGTTGAGGAAGTACTCTGAGAAAAAAAAAGGGGGGAAGGCTCAAAACTGGGGATTGAGCAATAAGAGCTGTTTGTTCTCCAAGAACGGAGAAGGAGAAGTCAATGGAGCCTTTTGTTCGCGTAAGGCTACCCATGCAAGAGCGGCCCAAGAGAGAGAAATCCGTCCAAAAAACCTATTCCCCGCCAACCTGCACGCGTGGATCAGATCGATTGAAGATGCGTAACAAAAAGCCCGTGCCATCATTTCCTTTGAAGGTGCGCTTCCTTCCTATTGAGGCTTTTGAAGCATCAAAGAAGCCATCACCTTTGTGTCTTTTGTTTGATAAGATCGACCTGATGTATGATCATTTCGCTGATGAGAGTGCTTGGTCTTCTGTGAAGGTTCAGAACATCCTTCATCCTTCACAAGAGCGAATTGTCTCCTGCGGAGGTGGAGTTCCTCAAGGAGAGGATTTGTGAGACTTTTTATAGACCATCTCCCTTGTTCTGTGTTACCACTCGGTTTGATGCGGATACGCTTGAAAAGCATGTCCCAATTTCTATTACGGATTCGGGTTATCCCGAAATCAAGCATTCTCTTCATCATCGTCCCTTCTTTTTTTACACTCTTTCTCAGGAGCCTGAGGATGCCCTTCTTTTCCGGGCTTTGGGCTGGCTCCTCGATGAAATGATGCACAATATTCCTGATGTTTTTCAAGTGTCGTCGGAGGATGCGAGTGATCCCTCCCGTGGGAAGCGGGAATTCCTCGATGCAAGAAAGGCTTGAGGCCCTGTCGAGGGGGTTATAGTCCTGGACTTGATCGGCAGCTTTCAGACAATCAGCCGTGAGCATCTTCTGCGTGAACTGTGGACTCTTTGACCTTCATCACTATATCTAATGGAGGTTATAGAAGACTTTTTTCATTTGGGGATTCCAGCCCCAATAAGCGAATCGAGGGGAAAACGAGGCTCCCGGAGGGAGGAGGAGCCTGTGGAGGTTGATGGGGAACTGCTGATTCCCGCGTCAGAAGGTGAGGATAGCAGCGAGGAGGAAGAGAGTCACGAAGGTCGTGGTCTTCCTGCTGTTGGATTTTTCTCTTCTGTTTGACTCAATATATATCTTGCCGATTTTGACAGGGCTCTTCTTTCGCTTTTAGAGAAAGGTGGTTTTCGCTATTTACGCTTTCTCCACACAGCCATTATTGCTTTCCCGGACAGTGAACCCGATGCCGGCCTTTTGGGGGAAATCAACAGTCTCCTTCGCCAGTACCATTTGGATGCGGTGGTTTACAGTACAGTTCAGAATTATGGTAGACTCGGATATCGAGGAGTCGTCAGTTTACTCTTCTTTCTGGCTTCGTGAAAGCGAGAGAAATTGAGCATGTATATCAATGTATTGAGAGTGCTGGTGATAGACCTCTTGCTGCCTCCCCTTCCGAAGTTTAGGAATTACTGACTATAGGCAATCTCCTCTTCTTTCATGCCGGGTCCCGAGGGAGCCCGCGAGGGACATGTGAACTGGGACGAACAGAGGGCTTGATCGTTTGTATCAGGATTCTGAAACTCCGGAAAGGCTCGTTAGAGAGTGAGCTCTCGCTTTCTGGTTCTGTTTCCGGTCGCAGAGGTATGCCTATCAAGCCACAATGCGCCCTTCTCTTTCCCCCCTTCCACGTCTGCTTCACCTAAACAGGCAACTCAGCAGGCAAGGCCACAAGCTGCAGCAAGACCACCAGCCCTTCAACAGAATAAGAACAACGTTCAGCAAGCCACACAGGCAGCACCAGATTCCAGGGCAGTTCCTCCACCGAATCAGAGGGCAGAGACCGCCAGGGACCAAAAGGCGCTACGTCAGCCCTCATTCAATCCCCACAAGATTCTCTGTATTGCTTGCACATCAGGATCGTCTGTTCTGACCGGGGGAGAAAGCCATGGCCTCCAGGGTTGGATTACTCTGACGTTCTGCCCGCTCCATCGATGAAAGGAGATTGCGATCCATATTGATCTGAATATCGACTAGGATGATTCTGTCTCACGCGATATCTCTGATAATAGGGCAGTTTGGCTCTCCTCTCGTCTTGGTCTGACGTGACGAGTCCACTAGCAGATGTACCAACCGGAACAGATGGAGGTGGGCATCACATCGGTGTAAGCGGAAGAAGACCAATCGGCTCCGGAGCCTAGAGAACCGGAAGAATGAGGAAAGAGGGCAAGCTCCGGTAGAACGAATGAAATGGCTTCAGAGACTATAGAAGCTTTGTACTCATAGGTCGTGATTCCCACTTGTCAGGACTTGTTTGTTGAAGTTCTGCTAATGGTAGAGGAAAGTCTGGTTATTTGCATTCCGAGAACGGGAAAGGGACTCTTTTCAACCCATTCTCGAGAACAATCTTGATCCGTTTGCTGGGGGAGGTTTGACCGGGAATCTGAACGAGGAAAGGACGCTACGCCTCTGGTCTTTCCGCTTGGGGGATCACCTCAGTGACTAACTGATCATGGGGACTCTCTTAGGGGGCGGAGGCTGCGGGTAGGATATCAACGGACATCTACGGCACGAGGAGATGAGTATAGGCACCGGGGGAGAGTGGCTTGACTCTCGTTGGATACTGACTTCGGTGTACTGCCCGGAGGGAAAGAAGGACCAAAGCCTGAGAGAGTAGCCCTGCGGAGACGCTCCGGTGCCTTGGCTGGCAAATGGATTCCGACTTCGCCCTCCTTTTTTCTCTATCGAAGAGCTCTACACTAAACTCCCCTAGATAGGTAGACTCGGAAGCAGCTGCTCCTTCAAGGACCTGAACCAGACACTGAGAGATTGGCCTGCGGGTGCCATCAGTTTGATCCTAGCTCAGCTGTCATAAGAAGCTGACTAGGCACGCGGGTCCCGGGCCTGAGGACAGGAGCATCCAAGGCGGTCGAGAGAGTCCTCCTCAGCTGCCGAGAAAGCAGGGGTCAGGATAGGAGCCGGGGCTTCCACATCAACCTCTTTGTGCTCGCTTCTTCTTCGAGGAAATGGTTGGTGTTCTCAAACCCCGGATTCTGATCTCGCTTTTCCAATTCAGTCCTTCTGTCTTGCCTGAAAAAGAAAGTCCTTTTTTCCACCAATCAGACTAGACAAATAACGACTACCGGAAGTGGGTCATCCACTTCTCTTTTCCCTAATAGGCTTTCGAAAAAGCGTGATTCTTGGGCTGAGATCCGGGATTCGATGATCCGATCCGCCTTCCATATCCCCCAAATGAGGGTTCACTCTTCGATTTCGAGGAAAGGGCGACAGGCGCCGGAGGTAGGGGTCGACGGGCTCCAGGAAGGGGAGGAAACCCGAGACTTCTCTGAGGAATGCTTGAATGCAGACAGCTCCCCCTTCTTGCACTTCCACATTCGGATGTCACTCAAGACGTCGATCTGATCTTCGCTTTCAGACCCTCACTGCTTGGAGACTGAACTACCTAACCTGAGCTCGCTGACTTGCGAAAAAACCGGTCATTCCCACTTACTCTCAGCATAGAAGGAAGAAGATTGAAAAACTCACATAACAGAGAAATTGTAGAAAGCCCTCTTTATAGGCTGACTTGGCCCAGGAAACGAGGTGATATTCGGCTTGCAGGGCTCGGATAGCTGCTGCTCTTTGAAAGACGAGGTCCAGTGGAAGAGGCAGGTCGGGCAAGTGGAGTACTCAGATTCGGCGCTTGCTTGACATCTCTCTTTGAATCTTCAACCTGACATGACATTGATTCTGTCTCCATTGCAGGAAAGGATCACTCAAGGAAGGAGCGCATTCAGGGAAGGATCGATTAGGGTGAGACTGTCCCTTAGGGAAGGAAAGAAGGCTTCTAGTATACACTAGCGGAACGCCTGTGTTTTCGTTTTGTTCCCGCCTTTCCCTCTGAGCTGGATTCCGTCAACTTGCTTGATTCACTAACCCCGTATTCCCATCCACCTGAAGGTCAGGTCGAAGCAAAGCGTTTTCCTCCCTCTTCCTATCGGAAAACAAGAACCCGCCAGCTAACCTCTCTCCATTGGGCTCCACTTGTACGCTACCCTTCCTAACCTCGACTCGACTCTCCAAGCTGGGAAGGAGGTCGATTTGGCAAGGTCACTGCTCGACCATTAGGAAGATACAAGGAAGAAAGGAATGAGCTTAGACTATGAGTTGGAAGCCTGTCCGCCAGTGGTCAACAAGCCAAGTAGTCGGTAGTCCTACTCCAACCAGTTCGATTCAGTTCTGACACAATGGCTGCTCAATGAGTGCAGATAGCGAGGGAGAAAAGAAGGCTGATGCTCGCTTGCTATGGAGATTGCTATTTCTATTTCAGCTTGCTTTCTGATGTTGGTTCCTATGCGGGTTCCGGTTACTTGATTTTTCCTTGAGATTCTTCCTAGAAATGCAGAGAATCTTCAACCCGAAGAGATTCTTCCGGAAGGACGTCCTAAATCGGGGGGGAGACTAGAGTCTCAGAGCAGGGAGCTAGTATACTTCTTCGCTGCTTCGGAAATGGTGGGAATATGGCGTGTATTCCGGGCGGCATCATAGCGATGTGGGTGGACTTCGTCCATGTCAACCAACAACTTCTTTGTGGGATAATGACTTGCGCTAATGGCACATCCCGGAGGGATGCCATCGCCTCGGCAGGAAAGGAGTTCGAGTGCCCTTCCGTTGATATCGCCAACCTTGTGATTTGTGATTGTTGGAGCGGGTCAGGGCTATAGGGAGAATAGAGAAAGAAGAGAGTTCCGAGACTTGATCGAGCTCTGGCTAATGATACATGGATTTCATTGGTTGAGGGTGAAGCAGCGGGCAGGGACGGCGAACAACAACAGGAGAGCACTCGGTCTAGGTCTTTCCTTGATCCTAAGAAAGGCTCAGTGGCTCAATTAGGCTTGGGAGCAGGGCTGTACGCAAAGGCACAGGGCTCTCTTTGGGCTATTGAACAGGCTCGCGCTTCGGTGGGGCTTGGCTCTCAGCTCCTTCGATGAGGCTCGGGGAAGGAGGGCTCAAGTCTGAGGTGCTTGATCTTGAAGGCGTAGTTGGTCTGTCTTTCTTTCCTTGGTCGGTCTCTCTTCTTCGTTCCATCCCCCGTTGAGTACTAAAAAAAAGGGGCGTGCTTGGTTGCCCTCAGTGGGGAATCCTCCCTTGACACTCATAGGTCGAGTTTCGGCTCTATTGACGGATGATTTGACTGGGGATCAGACTACGTGGTTCAAGAAGACCACCTCTATGGATGCGAGATTGCTGTGAGAATAGAAGCATCGGCCCGGGCAAATATGCTGATTGCTGGGAGTATAGTGCGTCTTCATTTGCTAAGGAATGAGTTTCTGGAGCGCCAGCTCGTTGCGATCCTGCCGCGGCGTCAGCAGTCACCGGTGATTCCGCGAAAGACAAGATAGGCCAGCCGGGAAGGCCTCGATTCATGCCTCGTTCTTGCTTGCTCATCAAACCTTCCCTCTAGTCCTTGCTACTGTTCTCTAAGTCAGATTCGAAGCTCTTTGATATCATTTCGAGGTTGAGGATTTTGCTTGAGATTTCTTTCTGGAGAAAGATATCAGATAAGTATTTGAGAACGAAACTTCCTTTTCCAGTTCTATACTATTTGCTACTATTGGAATTTCCCATTGCTGTAGTAGTACGCTCCGGCTAGTGTCCAAATGTCTGATTGTGAATGAGCGAGTCATTATGGTACTATGATTCTCCTACTTCACTGAATATGTGGGCTTATTGGGCTAAGCTAATCATTGGATACTCCAAACGATCTCAGCCACTTTTCGTTAGCGGGAAATCGACACACATTGATATAGGATGTTGAGCTTGCGTATCCCGGGACGATGCCCATCCGTATCATCCTTTCTTTGACCAACTGTGTAATCTCAACATAGGTGTCACCTGTCATTGCTGGATCAGCGATTTCGGCTTTCCTTGTGGTTCCCATTCAATATGTGTGAATTGATCTGTTGACCCCACAAAAAGAAAGCTTTTCGTGCCCCTCAGGAAGTTTTTTCTTTCTCTCGATACGCAGAGGGGGGAGCATGCCCTGTCTCAGGCAGTATATCAGTCGTTCACGATTTGACCAGGACACATCCAATTGAAACTGTAATCCCAACCTCTTTGGAAGGAGCTCAAAAAAGACTTGACTTCAGAGCGGGGAATCTTCCTACAAGTGAGCACCAACTCAAATGTGTTCAAAAATGGCTATACCTCTGCCTAGAAAAACAGGAGTTTCAGGCACCCTCGTGGGAGACATTGGATGTTGTCAACCGGCCTGAAAATGCTCATAAACAGCTCTTCCCCCTTTGACTGAGTTTTCGCTCTCCTCTGTCTCTAGTAGACTCAGCCTGATCCTACTTCGCGGGTGCAGCAGGTCTAGGTCTTCTTTTTTTTTCGTTTGAGGGAACGTGGTAGCCCAATCTAGCTAAGACTTGAGATCCAATTCTATCTCATTCTGATCTCGTTATGAGGGAAATAGGCGAGGCGAGGCTAAGACAACATATGGGACTTCCCGCGCTAAGTTGTTCCAATCTCTGTACTAAGTAACTGAACTCGGCAGTGCTGCTATGAGCTAGATTTGTGCGTACAAGGGTCAAGAAGCGAGCAGGGCTACCTTTAAGCTGTCAATCCTATACCTGAGTGCTATTTGATCAGAGTGAGTTGTAATTTAGCTTTCTTTAGTTGCTCTCGTATTGAAATGCTTTTCAGTATGTGGGTGACTCATCGTCGTGAGATCGGTTGGTACCCTCCATAAAGAAGGTTGGTGAGTAGGATCACAGGTGCGGAATGTCAAAGGTCAGTTGAAATCGGGTGGAAAGAAAGTGAAAAAGAAATTCGAGGATCTAGTTTCAACCGGTTTATCCTTTGTAGGTTCCTGGGGTGAAACCTTGAGATCTTTGGCTAGTATGCGCGAATTGACTCTTTTCCTTTGGTGGTGTACAGTTGTGGTTTTGGAATCCATCTTTCTAGAGTAGAGTAGTCTCCCGACCGAAATCGACAATTGACATAGGGAAAGATCTCTTCGATAGAATAGATCCGAAGGGACCATTTCTCCTCGAGTCGATCGATTACGTGTTGGATCCGTCTAAACCGATGTTGCAATCAATGCTTAACACATAGGATTTTCAATTGTCCAGTAGAATCCTTCATCGCTTCGTCCATGAGCGGTCCGTAGAGCGCTTTATCCCTATAACCGGCTTTCTATCTCTAACTCGAAGTGCAGCTTGGATTACAGTCTGTGAGTGAGGATACGTATCGTATGGGGCATTCGCATGGATCGCATTTTTTGATTTCGTCGCCGATAGCTTCCCTCATTTTTGGGACAACCCGGTTGGAGCAAGGCGACTGTGAAGGACATCTTCGAAGATTTCGAGGATGTGGGGGAGGTGACCACCGCAAGGAAGGAAAGATAGAGGGTTAGGGGAGAGTGGGGAGGGCCCGCCACACCAACCCTGATCGTCTATTCGCTCGCAGTGGTTGAGCGGAAAGAGAGGGATCTCTTTGAAACACTGGGAACTCATGTTGGATGAGTGGTGGGAAAAAGAGGCCATGGGCCTTCTCCGTTCCGGAGGGATTTTCGGTATGCCGCTCCACGAGCAGAGCGAGAGAACGAAGTGGGCTGTGGTGATGTCGGAATTTGCACCTATTTTTATCTATTTAGTGATCAGTCCGCTAGTTTCTTTGATCCCACTCGGTCTTCCTTTTCCATTTTCTTCCAATAGTTCGACCTATCCAGAAAAATTGTCGGCCCACGAATGTGGTTCCGATCCCTTCGGTGATGCCAGAAGTCGTTTCGATATACGATTTTATCCGGTTCCCATTTTATTTATTATCCCTGATCTGGAAGTCACCTTTTCTTTTCCTTGGGCAGTACCTCCCAACAAGATTGATCCGTTTGGATCTTGGTCCATGATGGCCTTTTTATTGATTTTGACGATAGGATCTCTCTATGAATGGAAAAGGGGTGCTTCGGATCGGGAGTAAGCACGAGGGGGTTTCCAAGGGGAGAAGGACAAAGGAAAGAGCGATGCCCACCTCCAATCAATTGATTCGTCATGGTAGAGGAGAAAAACGGCGAACGGACCGTACTCGAGCTTTGAATCAATGCCCCCAGAAGCAAGGAGTATGCCCGCGTGTTCCGACGAGAACACCGAAAAAACCGGAGTCGGCTCCGTCCCGTTTCCGTCGGTTGAGACATATGAGGGCTCAGGTCATAATTCGCGGGCCCTGCCCGTCAAAGTCAAAGAAAAAGGAGTTCCTTTTTTTCATGGTCTTGTGAGTAACGAAGAACCTCGACCGCTCACCCGATTTTTGAAAAATTCTCAGAATCAACATGCCCAATATTTTGTCTAAACCCTCCGTCGGCCGGTTTCGAAATCCGTCAAAATTTGCTTGCTAGTACAGTACAATTGCTGTATCCTCTTCGCCTGCGCATACTCATTTGTTTTCCCTCCGGGAGAAGGAACTCTTTCTTTCCTACTTGAGTCTGATTTCAGTCACTCAAAGCCATGAATACATTTCATTCATTTCTTTTGCCCACCATCTAGTACTTTGAGAATTTCTTTTTTTGTCTTTGAATTCCCCCCTGACCCCGAACCCCACCAGTTCTTCGATGGAGAATGGGGAAACGGGGGAGTAGAGGAAGAACTCGCAAAATTGAGGGGAACAATGCTTTGATATGTTGCTTGTTGGGTCACAGAGTATCCCCGGAATTGTCGACCCTCACCGGAGGAGGATGATTCCTTAATGAATTGCCCAATGATAGTGTCAGAACTTCTCCGTCTGTGCGGCGGAACCCGCTGGAAGGAACAAACGGAGTATAGACGGAAGTTCGAGGCGGATAGCCGAATGAATTGCCACTTTTTTTGGGGGGCTCCGCGCCTGAGCGCACCCCGCGGAACGTCCCGTCTTAGGCCCTACATCTCCTACCGATGACAAATGCGGGGGGTGTCGTCGGGGGGGGAAACGGGGAGAAAGCGGAGGATTTCGAACCTTCTATGATTGTTCGCACGGAAAGGAGGAAATCCTAGGAGAGGAAGTTTGAAGAGAGGTTGTACTCGCTTCCGATACGCCGGCCATATGGAAAGGAAGAAGTGATGATGGAAGGCAATTCCGGACATTCGATATGAGGGGATGAATCGGAAAGATCCAACTTTCTTTCTACCAGCGCCGGAGGAGAACCCACATGGATAAATCAACAGTGACGGAGTGGATAGATGAGACAAACAAGAAAAAGGGTGATCTGAAGTTCGGGAGAAAGAGGGCAGAAGCAGATCTTTCTTTTGATCCCGTCGGGGGGAATTGGCAGAAATGATGCATTTCCATAGAGAGAAAGGGAAAGGAGTGATGGATGCGTGAGGACATGACGGAAGTCAGGGAAGGGGCTCATCAATGTGCTTTTCCTGACCGTGGACGGAGTGTTTGGAGTCGGAGTCCTGTTCCAGCATTCCGTTCAGCCTGAGACTGGAACAGCTGAGATTTTGAGTACTTTGGTACAAAAAGTAGTGTCAATCCCGGGGTCAGAGCCCCAAGCATATTGGGGAGATAAAAAGAACTCAGTGCAGTTACGATCCAATCCTCCCAGACAAAAATGAAAAGGGCAGCTTTGATGAGAGCTCAGGGTCGAAGGTGGCTTCGCTGAGTACATAAGCTGATAAGACCTACGGCGAGTAGAGCGCATGCGAAAAAGGAGCTTCGTTTTAGTCAAAATCCAGGGGACTGCAATGAGCATGAGACAGACAAGCAAGCCGCTCCTTCCCCCTGG